TATTGGAATATGAAATCCAACCCTGGAAATACAGGATCCCCATTTTTTTTACTACCCGAAGCTTTGATACATTTCGAAATCGAGAGATGTCCACCGGGGGAGGCTCTATCAGACAACAATTAGCCAATCTAGATTTACGAATTATTATAGATTCTTCATTGGTAGAATGGAAAGAATTGGAGGAAGAGGAACCCACAGGGAATGAATGGGAAGATCGGAAAGTTGGAAGAAGAAAAGATTTTTTGCTTAGACGCATGGAATTGGCTAAGCATTTTATTCGAACAAATATAGAACCAAAATGGATGGTTTTGTGTCTATTACCAGTTCTTCCTCCTGAGTTGAGACCAATCTATCATATAGATGAGGATAAACTAGTGACCTCGGATATTAATGAAATCTATAGAAGAATTATCTATCGGAATAATACTCTTACAGATCTATTAACAACAAGTATAGCTACGCCAGAAGAATTAATAATATCTCAGGAAAAATTGCTACAAGAAGCCGTGGATGCACTTCTTGATAATGGAATTTGTGGACAACCAATGAGGGATGATCATAATAGAGTTTACAAGTCGCTTTCAGATGTAATTGAAGGCAAAGAAGGAAGAGTTCGCGAGACTCTGCTTGGTAAACGGGTCGATTATTCAGGACGGTCAGTCATTGTCGTCGGCCCTTCACTTTCATTACATCGATGTGGATTGCCTCGGGAAATAGCAATAGAACTTTTCCAGGCATTTGTAATTCGCGACCTAATTAGAAAACATCTTGCTTCGAACATCGGAGTTGCTAAGAGTCAAATTCGGAAAAAAAAACCGATTGTATGGGAAATACTTCAGGAAATTCTGGATGACCATCCTGTATTGTTGAATAGAGCGCCTACTCTGCATAGATTAGGCATACAGGCATTCCTCCCTATTTTAGTGGAGGGGCGTGCTATTTGTTTACATCCATTAGTTTGTAAGGGCTTCAATGCAGACTTTGACGGGGATCAAATGGCTGTTCATGTGCCTTTATCTTTGGAAGCTCAAGCAGAGGCACGTTTACTTATGTTTTCTCATATGAATCTTTTGTCTCCAACTATTGGAGATCCCATTTCTGCACCAACTCAAGATATGCTTAGTGGACTCTATGTCTTAACGAGTGGAAATCGTCGGGGTATTTGTGTAAATAGGTATAATCCATGTAATCGCAGAAACTATCAAAATGAAGATAATAAGTATACAAAAATAAAAGAACCCTTTTTTTGTAATGCCTATGATGCAATTGGAGCTTATCGGCAAAAACGAATCAATTTAGGTAGTCCTTTGTGGCTGCGGTGGCGACTAGATCAACGCGTTATTGCTGCAAGAGAAACTCCCATCGAAATTCACTATGAATCTTTGGGGACCTATTATGAGATTTATGGACACTATCTAATAGTAAGAAGTATAAAAAAAGAAATTCTTTATATATATATTCGAACCACTCTTGGTCATATTTCTCTTTATCGAGAAATAGAAGAAGCCATACAAGGGTTTTGGCAGGGCTGTTGTAATTCTATGCTACCAGCGGGAATTCGAGTCTCACCGGGTTAACTAGGACTAGAATTGCGGAATTTCTACGTGAATCAAGATCTATAAAAGGAAGTTTTCCAATCACTGACTCAAACCCATTGTCAAATTCTACTCAGCGCAATATGGAGGTACTGATGGCAGAACGACCCACTCAGGTCTTTCACAATAAAGTGATAGACGGAACTGCCATGAAACGACTTATTAGTCGATTTATTGATCACTATGGAATAGGATATACATCACATATCCTGGATCAAGTAAAGACTCTGGGTTTCCGACAAGCTACCGCCGCATCCATTTCATTAGGAATTGATGATCTTTTAACAATACCTTCTAAAAGATGGCTAGTTCAAGACGCTGAACAACAAAGTTTTATTTTGGAAAAACACCATCATTATGGGAATGTACACGCGGTAGAAAAATTACGTCAATCGATCGAGATCTGGTATGCCACAAGTGAATATTTGCGACAAGAAATGAATCCTAATTTTCGGATGACCGATCCTTTTAATCCAGTGCATATAATGTCTTTTTCGGGAGCCAGAGGAAATGCCTCTCAGGTACATCAATTAGTAGGTATGAGAGGATTAATGTCGGATCCCCAAGGACAAATGATTGATTTACCCATTCAAAGCAATTTACGTGAAGGACTCTCTTTAACAGAATATATTATTTCTTGCTACGGAGCCCGTAAAGGAGTTGTGGATACCGCTATTCGAACATCAGATGCAGGATATCTCACGCGCAGACTTGTTGAAGTAGTTCAACACATTGTTGTACGTCGAACAGATTGTGGCACCGTCCGAGGTATTTCTGTAAGTCCTCGAAATGGAATGATGGCGGACAGGATTTTTATCCAAACATTAATTGGGCGTGTATTAGCAGATCATATATATATAGGTTCGCGATGCATTGCTACTAGAAATCAAGATATTGGGGTTGGGCTTGTCAATAGATTCATAACTTTTAGAGCACAACCCATCTCTATTCGAACCCCCTTTACTTGTAGGAGTACATCTTGGATTTGTCAATTATGTTATGGCCGGAGTCCAGCTCATGATGACCTGGTCGAATTGGGAGAAGCTGTAGGTATTATTGCAGGTCAATCGATTGGAGAACCGGGCACTCAATTAACATTAAGAACTTTTCATACCGGCGGGGTATTCACAGGGGGTACTGCAGAACACGTGCGAGCCCCTTCTAATGGAAAAATAAAATTCAATGAGGATTTGGTTCATCCGACACGTACACGTCATGGACATCCTGCTTTTCTATGTTCTAGAGACTTGTATGTAACTATTGAGAGTGAAGATATTATACACAATGTGTGTATTCCGCCCAAAAGTTTTCTCTTAGTTCAAAACGATCAATATGTAGAATCAGAACAAATCATTGCTGAGATTCGCGCGAGAACATCCACTTTGAATTTGAAAGAGAAGGTTCGAAAACATATTTATTCTGACTCAGAAGGTGAAATGCACTGGAATACCGATGTGTACCATGCACCTGAATTCACATATGGTAATATTCATCTCTTACCAAAAACAAGTCATTTATGGATATTATTAGGGGAGCCCTGGAAATCCAGTCTAGGCCCCTGTTCGATCCACAAGGATCAAGATCAAATGAACGCTTATTCTCTTTCTGTTAAGCGAAGATATATTTCTAACCCCTCAGTAACTAATAATCAAGTGAGACACAAATTTTTTAGTTCGTATTTTTCTGGTAAAAATCAAAAAGGAGATAGGATTCCTGATTATTCAGAACTTAATCGAATGACATGTATTGGTCGTTGTAATCTTAGATATCCGGCCATTCTCGAGGGGAATTCTTATTTATTGGCAAAGAGGCGAAGAAATAGAGTCATCATCCCACTCGAATCAATTCAAGAAGGCGAGAACCAACTAATACCTTCTTCAGGTATCTCAATTGAAATCCCCAGAAATGGTATTCTCCGTAGAAATAGTATTCTTGCTTATTTCGATGATCCTCGCTATATCAGAAAGAGCTCGGGACTTACTAAATATGAGACCAGAGAACTGAATTCAATCGTCAACGAAGAGGATTTGATTGAGTATCGAGGAGTCAAGGTATTTTGGCCAAAATACCAAAAGGAAGTCAATCCTTTTTTTTTTATTCCCGTGGAAGTCCACATTTTGTCCGAATCTTCTTCCATAATGGTACGGCACAATAGTATTATTGGGGTAGATACACAAATCACTTTAAATAGAAGAAGTCGGGTAGGCGGATTGGTCCGAGTGAAGAAAAAAGCAGAAAAAATTAAACTGATAATATTTTCTGGAGATATCCATTTTCCTGGAAAGACAAATAAGGCATTCCGATTGATACCACCAGGAGGGGGAAAACAAAATTCCAAAGAATACAAAAAATTAAAAAATTGGCTATATATCCAACGAATGAAACTTTCCAGGTATGAAAAAAAATATTTTGTTTTGGTTCAACCCGTAGTCCCATATAAAAAAACGGATGGTATAAATTTAGGAAGACTTTTCCCGCCGGATCTCTTGCAGGAAAGTGATAATCTACAACTTCGAGTTGTCAATTATATCCTTTATTACGACCCAATTCTTGAAATTTGGGACACAAGTATTCAATTAGTTCGGACTTGTTTAGTGTTGAATTGGGACCAAGACAAAAAGATTGAAAAGGCCTGTGCTTCCTTTGTTGAAATAAGGACAAATGGTTTGATTAGAGATTTTCTAAGAATCGACTTAGCAAAGTCACCTATTTCGTATACCGGAAAAAGGAACGATCTATCGGGTTCAGGATTGATCTCTGAGAATGGATCAGATCGCGCTAATGTCAATCCATTTTCTTCCATTTATTCCTATTCCAAGGCAAGGATTCAAGAATCCCTTAATCCAAATCAAGGAACTATTCATACGTTATTGAATCGAAATAAGGAATCTCAGTCTTTGATAATTTTGTCATCATCCAATTGTTCTCGAATAGGCCCATTCAACGATGTAAAATCTCCCAATATTATAAAAGAATTAATCAAAAAAGACCCCCTAATTCCAATTAGGAATTTGTTGGGCCCCTTAGGAACAGGCTTTCCAATTTCTAATTTTGATTTATTTTCCCATTTAATAACCCATAATCAGATCTTGGTAACTAACTATTTCCAACTTGATAATTTAAAACAGATTTTTCAAATACTTAAATATTATTTACTGGATGAAAATGGTAAAATTTATAATCCCTATTCCTGCAGTAACATCATTTTGAATCCATTAAATTTGAATTGGTATTTTCTCCATTACAATTATTGTGAAGAGACATCTACAATCGTTAGTCTTGGGCAGTTTCTTTGTGAAAATGTATGTATAGCCAAAAAAGGACCACATTTAAAATCGGGTCAAGTTCTAATTCTTCAAGTTGATTCTGTGGTAATACGATCGGCTAAGCCTTATTTGGCTACTC